GTAACCCAAGATTCCAAACTTTTATTAACTGAGAGAGAAATCCACCAGGGCAAAAAGACAAGAGATGCGAGATATAAAAGAGGAGTGAACGTTTTCTTTTTTGCCATTTTTTCATCTGTGAATTGGTAATGAACCCACCTCCTTCGTCGACTCTATGCTATGAGATCTAATATTTCTCTCACGCATGAGTTCTATTACAAGGTATCGAGCCAATGAATCTATTCACTGTTTTTTATTTGTGATTTCACGGTGAGTCTTTGAATCTAGAAATAATACAGAAATAGACTCAAAATTCACTTCGAATTCGAATGAAGAAATAATAAAATAAAAGAAAGAATCAAAAAATATTGTTTCCAGATATCCCAATTGTTCAAATTCGAAGCAGGTATCTCCTTTCGATGAATGCCCGAAAGAACCACTTTAAGTATTTAAGTAATGAGTATGATTAAGGTGTTGAGACGACAGAACTCCTTTTCTATGATTCTATCAAAATATCCAGTATTTCAAAAAAATTTCACTGACTATGAGTAGTCAGGAATAGAATAATTGAGGGGAATTTCTGAAAAATATTGTGATGATGAAAAATGTGCGGCAAACCAAGACAGAAATTGGTTAGTTCTCATTATAAGTTATAAGAAATCCAACTCTTTGACCATTAAGGAGTACAAAAGAAAGTATAAAAAGAAACGTCGATTGACAAAAACGAAATAATTTACAAGATATGATCTATCTGAATTGAAAGTCTCAATTCCAACAAATCTTGGACTTAAATAAAAAAATCCATTTTTGCTTTCGAAAGGGTTTTATATATGAGATGAATCTATTATTTCAATTTGTTTGTTACTTATTTTGTTAGTGAATTGAGGTATGTAGGTTTCAATACACATAAAAGACCAGAGAAGGTTTTCTAGTCTTTTATGTGTATGTCTGCTTTGGCTCGAATGATCGTTCTGAAGAAACTTCAGTTAAGTTATGTTATAGAAAAAAGAAAGGGGATTCTTGAGTTTTTTCCCTCCTGCTAAGAAAGCATTCATTCTTCAGCCCATTTCTCAAAATACTTCAATTGGCACACGCAAGAAATAGGCCAATTCAGCAGCTTTTTGTTCAATTTCCCGTGGAGTCAAATTCTCATCAGTACGAGTCAAAGGAATGGCCCCCTGACCTCTGATGTCCATATAAAGGACACGACAAGCATAAAGACCCTCTTTAACTTCTATTCTGATGGACTGAATATCCTTTATAAAGAATCGGAGGCAGATGCGACGATTTTTTCCAGGAAATCCCCAACGAAAAATACACACTATTCCTTCTTTTCTATCGAATCGATCATAACCACTACCTACATTCCACGAAATTGTGCACCACAAATAGGAACTAATAAAGAGACCCGCGATCCCATAGAAAGACATCACGAGCCCTTGTGGAAAAAAAACGATTTGCTGAGACGGAAATAAAGATGTGAAATTTCTACCAAAATAACTGGAAGTTCCAACCAAGAAGAATCCTAATGAACCTAAAAAAAGGATAATGGCCCAGCAGAAATTACTTGTTTTTCGAGACCCCATTATAGGTTCTATCCATATATGTTCTGATCGACAACTCATACTTGATCCGGTTGCATTTTATTGCAATTGAGAGAATACCCCAAATTCATTTGACTTGACTCTTTTTGTTTCCGAAGTCACTCCCATCAACTAGCACTAGGTTGATGTGAACCTTTAGGATTAATTCATCAAATTGGTTAGATCTAAAATAATAACATACCCTTTCTCGTATGATCCCACTATAGATATCAACATACATATAGATACGCCGACTTTTTATTTCGGCCATCCGGCAATCCTGATCTTTTTGAAAATAACTAGAATTCATTTACCCATGTTTCTGCAGGCATAAGATTCCTTTAATCTTTGACAGAAGCCATATGTTATATCATATTCCACTAAATAGATATCTGTGTTATGATACGAGTCTAAGTTTTGAAAAAAAAAACTGGATGAGATTTTGTCCTACCGGATCTAAACAATCTTATTTTTTTGAACATGAAGAGATAAAGAAGCCATTGCAATTGCCGGAAATACTAGGCCCACCAAAGGCACAAAAACAGAGGGAAAGTTGAAAGTTGTCATAGAATGGGTACCCCGATTGACTATTTGTACCTGTTATTATTATTTCGAAAGATATCTTATAATAATTATAATTAATTATTGTAATTATGAAATTCTTATTAATATTCTTAATTAAGAATTCCTTTTATTAATAAACTTATTAATAAGTATTTAATAAATTGGAATTCTAATTAGTCTAGATCTAAGTATATCTAAGAGAGTATATACTGGACTTATTCATCTTTCTACATGACAAATATGTATGATAATTGCCTTTCTTATTCTTCTTTATCTTTTCCTCGTCTTTTGCTCTTGTCTCCCAATTTTCATTTACTAAAGAAAAAGTTTCCTACAAATTATCGAAGGATTCGTCAGAATCCGATCCAACAGGGATTCTTAGTCAAAATGAGATTCTCAAGAGATAGAGAAAGATAGAAAACTCTATATCTATCTTTCTCTATCTGTCAACAAAGAAAATGCCAATTGTCTTATTTTTACTTGGAGTCCAATAAACTAACTACTTGTTTGCTACAAATAAAATAATTGAACTTAATGTTCTGTTATACTCGAGTGATTTTGAGTCAAAGTAAAAGGAAAGAAACCGTGGGACCCAAATAACTTATTCAGAATACTTTTTAAATTCTTACGTGGTATGACTAGATCGAATAACCCCTTCTCGAATAAATATTCCGTCTCTTGTGAACCTTCAGGTACTTCTTTATTCAATGTTAGTTCAATTACCCTTTTACCCGCAAATGCAATATAGGCATCGGGTTCGGCAACAATGACATCCCCCAACATACCAAAACTGGCTGTCACCCCACCGGTAGTAGGAGATGTAAGGATTGATACATAGAATAACTTTTTCTTTGTTTGAAAATCATATAAAGAAGAAGATATTTTAGCCATTTGCATCAAGCTCAAACTTCCTTCTTGCATGCGTGCCCCCCCGGAAGCACACACTATAATAAGAGGTAGAGCTTGATTAGTGGCATACTCAACCAAACGGGTTATTTTCTCCCCGACTACGGATCCCATACTACCCCCCATAAACCCAAACTCCATAACCCCCATTGCTGTGGGAATACCATTTAATTGGCATAAGCCGGTTTGAATAGCCTCAGTTAATCCTGTCTTTTTTCGATAAGAATTGACACGATCTATATAAGGATCCTCCTCCGAATGAAATTCAATGGGATCCAAAGAGGCCATCTTTTCATTCATAGGATCCCAAGTATCCGGATCGATCAAAAGTTTGAGTCTCTCTGAACTATTCATTTTCAAATGAAATCCACATCCTTCACAAATATACAATCTTTCTTTCAAAAATCTCCTATAATTTAATGTATAACACTCATCGCACATAAGCCACAAATGCTTGTATTTGTGAGTGTAATTCTTCCTAGGATTAGGATCACTTCCAGAGTCAGAGTCATCCTCCCGAGGATCACCTCCATAGCTAGGGTCATCCTCCTGAGGATCACCCCCATAGCTAGGGTCATCCTCCTGAGGATCACCCCCATAGCTAGGGTCATCCTCCTGAGGATCACCCCCATAGCTAGGGTCATCCTCCTGAGGATCACCCCCATAGCTAGGGTCATCCTCCTGAGGATCACCCCCATAGTCAAGGAAGGGCTCCTCAATATATCTATCTATCTTCTCAGGATCTCTTTCTATTTTAAAGCGAGTATCCTCAGGATATCTATCTATTTGAAGGTAATCCCCCCCAAGATTTCTTTTTTTTTGAAGGGAATCCTCCGGATCACTTTCATAGAAGTGGCCATCCGGATCACTTTCATAGAAGTGGCCATCCGGATCACTTCCATAGAAATGGCCATCCGTATCCCTTCCATCGTCCGTATCCCTTCCATCGTCCGTATCCCTTCCATCGTCCGTATCCCTTCCATAGTCAGGGCCATCCGTATCCCTTCCATCGTCCGTATCCCTTCCATAGTCAGGGCCATCCGTATCCCTTCCATCGTCCGTATCCCTTCCATAGTCAGGGCCATCCGTATCCCTTCCATCGTCCGTATCCCTTCCATAGTCAGGGCCATCCGTATCCCTTCCATAGTCAAGGCCGTCCGTATCACTTGCATAGTCAAGGCCGTCCGTATCACTTCCATAGTCAAGGCCGTCCGTATCACTTCCATAGTCAGGGCTATCCGTATCACCCCCAGAGTCAGAGTCATCCTCCTGAGGATCACCCCCATAGCTAGGGGCATCCTTCTGAGGATCACCCCCATAGCTAGGGGCATCCTTCTGAGGATCACCTCCATAGCTAGGGTCCGTCGGATATCTCTCTACTATAGAGAAAGCCTCCCTATAGCTCCTTATTATATGGGAAGACTCGTTAAAAAAGTTGTCTATCGTCTCCTGATCGTTTTGAGCGATTGGGTCATACTTCGGAAAATATTTAGCCTTTAATTCATTTAGCTCAAGGCTAACCTCCTCCATAAGTTTGGCCTCAGGATCAACTATAAAGCGAAAGTCACCGTTCCTATAACTCGCTAGTATAGATTGAGCCTCCTCCTCAAATTTTATTTTCTTTTCGGGATCGTCTGTAGTGTCTATAGTGTAAGGGGGGACCTCCCGAAAATCTTTATATAGTCGAGGAAAATATTTATATAGTCGAGTGCGAAGCATAGCAATAGCAATATGCGTCTCCCTATTCTTCCCCCTATCCCCATCCCTATCCCTATCCTTATCCTTCCCCCTATCCCCATCCCTATCCCCATCCCTATCCCTATCCTTATCCTTCCCCCTATCCCTATCCCTATCCTTATCCTTCCCCCTATCCCTATCCCTATCCTTATCCTTCCCCCTATCCCTATCCCTATCCTTATCCTTCCCCCTATCCCTATCCCTATCCTTATCCTTCCCCCTATCCCTATC